ATACACCAATTTGGCCACTATTAGTCGATAAAATAATTTCTTTCACTTCTGAATTCCAAACAATTCGATTAGGAGTCAGTACACATAGATTTAAGGTCATTTCTTCAATTTGCTCTCCACATCTAAATTCATAGCCTTCGCGGTAGCTTCATCGATATTACCTACCAAATAAAAGGCCTGTTCCGGAAGACCATCTAATTCTCCGGAAAGGATCAGTTGAAACCCCCTAATTGTTTCTGTTAGACCAACATATTTTCCAGGCGAACCGGTAAAAACTTCTGCTACGAAGAAGGGTTGTGATAAGAAACGCTCAATTTTTCGTGCTCTTGCTACGGTTAAACGATCTTCTTCGGACAATTCGTCCAACCCAAGGATAGCTATAATGTCCTGAAGTTCTTTGTAACGTTGTGAAGTTTGCTTAACTCTTTGCGCAGTTTCATAATGTTCCTCACCAACGATCCGAGGTTGGAGCATAGTTGACGTTGAATCTAAAGGATCTACTGCTGGATAGATACCTTTGGCAGCTAGTCCTCTTGATAGTACGGTAGTAGCATCTAAATGCGCAAATGTTGTGGCAGGGGCGGGGTCGGTCAAATCGTCCGCAGGTACATAAACTGCTTGGATAGAGGTTATGGATCCCTCTTTGGTAGAAGTAATTCTTTCTTGCAAAGAACCCATTTCTGTACTAAGAGTAGGTTGATAACCTACAGCAGAAGGCATTCTTCCTAATAAAGCGGATACTTCGGATCCTGCTTGGACAAAACGAAAAATATTGTCGATAAATAGAAGTACGTCTTGTTCATTAATATCCCGGAAATATTCCGCCATGGTTAGGGCAGTCAAACCAACTCTCATACGAGCTCCCGGCGGTTCATTCATCTGACCATAGACTAGAGCTACTTTAGATTCTGCAATATTTTCTTCATTAATCACTCCGGATTCTTTCATTTCCATGTAAAGATCATTTCCTTCACGAGTTCGTTCGCCCACTCCGCCAAATACGGATACACCTCCATGAGCTTTGGCAATGTTGTTGATCAATTCCATGATGAGTACTGTTTTACCCACTCCAGCCCCCCCAAATAGTCCGATTTTTCCTCCACGACGATAAGGAGCTAAAAGATCCACTACTTTAATCCCCGTTTCAAAAATAGATAATTTGGTATCTAACTGTATAAAGGCAGGCGCAGATCTATGAATAGGAGATGTTGTGCGAGTATCTACAGGACCCAAATTATCAACAGGCTCTCCAAGAACGTTGAAAATTCGTCCGAGAGTCGCTCCACCGACTGGAACACTTAGAGGAGCTCCTGTGTCAATCACTTCCATTCCTCTCATCAGACCATCTGTAGCACTCATAGCTACAGCTCTAACTTTATTATTTCCTAATAATTGCTGTACCTCGCAAGTTACATTAATTTGCTGGCCAACTGTATCTTGACCCTTAACTACCAAAGCGTTGTAAATATTAGGCATCTTGCCTGGGGGAAAGGATACATCCAGTACCGGACCAATTATTTGAGCAATACGCCCCAGGTTTTTTTCTTCAAGTGCGGAAACCCCAGGACCAGAAGTAGTAGGATTTATTCTCATAATAATAAAGTATTCTATGTCGAAATTTTTTTGCAAACAAAAAAAAAGAAATAAAATAAATGTCCAATAGCAAGTGGGGCGGTTAATTCAATAAGAAATGGGAGTTAGTACTCGATTTCAGTTGGTACTATCCAACTGAATCCAATTCAATTATTTACTCATTCGATGAGTGCATTTTTAAACTCAACCAACCCATTTTCAAAATATCAAGTAGATGAATAATAATTATGAGGATTTATTTCTCTATCATTATAGACAATCCCATTCGTATTATCTATGGAATTCGAACCTGAACTCTATTTATATTTATGATTCATTATTTTTATGACATTAGCCGTTGTTGCTTATTTCATCATATCTATTTACACTGATTCTTTTTATACCTTTTCGTTCATGGAGAAATTCCGCATATTTTCTAAATCTAGGATTTAGATATACAACTACAACATATATCACTGCCAAGGGTTCATTTCTGATTATTTAGATATTTACAAAGTAAGCGATTCAAAACTTGCAAAAAAAGATTGGGTTGCGCCATACATATAAAATAGTATACAATAATGATGTATTTGGCGAATCAAATATAATTAGTTGATAAGATTTGTTGATAATTTTGTGAAAGATTTCTGTGAAAGGTTTCATTAAAGCCTAATCCGTGTCGAGTAGACCTTGTCCTTGTGAGAATTCTTAATTCATGAGTTGTAGGGAGGGACTTATGTCACCACAAACAGAGACTAAAGCAAGTGTTGGCTTCAAAGCAGGTGTTAAAGATTACAAATTGAATTATTATACTCCGGAATATGCACCCAAAGATACTGATACCTTGGCGGCATTCCGAGTAACTCCTCAACCTGGAGTTCCACCCGAAGAAGCAGGGGCTGCTGTAGCTGCCGAATCTTCTACAGGT